ACGAATTTCATCCAAGTAAAGAATGATTCCTTTTGAATAAACGTTTTTTTGCACTTTTTTTTTTCGATGGATCTTTTTGATTATCGTCTCCTATCTTGCAAAAATGGAAACAAACTTAGGTAAGTACTTAAAAAAAAACATGCATAAATCATAGATAAAATGACTAGTTAGTATTAGGCACCATCTTTACTTTTTAATCCTAAAATAATTTTTATAGGCCTGCCACTTTATCTTTTCTTTTTTAATCCTGTCTGACACTTGACAATGCCTATGTGTAATGCACATATATTTTATAATAAAAGAAATAGAATCGATATATTTCTATCTTATCCTATATTCATAGGAGGAAAATATGACTCAAAATTTGGTTTTCCTACGGGATCGGGTCTCGCACATTTTGACTCTTGTGGCTTGTTTCTGTTTTTTCCATATAAAGTGGGTTGCAATAAAGAAAAAAGTTTGCCGTCTTCTTTTGTTCGAAAAAGGGGATCCACGATATATGCCTGTCCGCAAATTCGGCTTATCTAAAAGAGTAGTTGATGTACTTTTTGATGAAGAAAGGCTTATTTTTCTTAATCAATTAATAATAATGGTAATCTACACTCGCGAGGACCTCCTAGAAATAGAAGGTTTGGAGGAGAAAGATAAAGAGGAAATTGTCAGAAAAATAGACGAATTTGTTAATAATTCGTGGGCTTTAACGGCCTTATTCTATTGTAACTTTGATAGACTGAAAGTGAAACCATGGTGGTGTAGATTGATAGTCTATATCTCTAGAAAAAGAAAAGACCCGGCTTTTCTCTTTATTTCAGAATTGAGGTTATCTACCCGAATAACTAGTTTCCTCATGGAAGAAAAGATCTATACCATCGAGGATCTTCTAATCATCATAAAGGATACTCACAGTTCGAAGTGGAGGAGATTTGTACAATCAGAAGAGTTGGCATATATAGATTTAATCGAGATCTATACAACCGTACACTATTTTCTTCATTGTTAAAGACAGACAGTCTCCGGGCGAATATGAAGCGCCTGGGTACAGGTGGAATGAAAGAGAATTTCGAATCCGCTTTATATACGAACAAAAAAGCTATAAGTCAGATCAAGTAAGTCAGAATATTCATTACAATATTCTCGGGACCTATCGTATATAAATAAATAAATGAAAATCGTATATAAAGAAATTCGAAATAAAGAAATATATCTCTATCTTATACTTAGGAGACGAACAAGGAAGCTATAAGTCAGAATATTCATTACATTACAATATTAATCTATATATATACAATAAGATAGAGAATCAGATATTTCTATAGACGTAGTAGAGGGTCCCATTAGCATGCATCCAGTAGGAATTGAACCTACGAACTCTCCAATTATGAGTTGGGCGCTTTAACCATTCAGCCATGGATGCTTAGTAGAGATCCTCGTACATGGTGAATAACCAAATTCCAATTGAAATGAAATCTGTATATTAATATTTCTATAGGGCGATTAGATTCGAATCCATATTATTTAAGAATCTATTATAATAAGATATACGATCGATCATATACTTGACAATTTCTATCTAAAAAGTTTAGATTCTTTTTTTTATAAAAAAAGAAATCGAATTGATTCTAATAAGATATATCATCGATCATATAGTTGACAATTTCTATCTAAAAAGTTTAGATTATTATTGTTATAAAAAAAGAAATCGAATTGATTCTAATAAGATATATCATCGATCATATAGTTGACAATTTCTATCTAAAAAGTTTAGATTATTATTGTTATAAAAAAAGAAATCGAATTGATTCTAATAAGATATATCATCGATGATATACTTGACAATCACTATATATTCAAGTTAGAATATATTCTTTTCAATAAAAAATATTTTTAGTGGATTGGAGGGACCACTATGAGAATTTTCGTTATACAAGGGCGTATTTTACAAATACGCCCAATCTCCCAGATTTTTCTTTTTCTGGCTTTTTTCTGTTTTTTCCGTATATTGTGGGTTTCACTAAAGAAAACAATTTGCCGTCTTATTGTGTTCGGGAAAGAGGATCCACGATATATCCCTCTTCGCAAATTAGGCTTATCTAAAAGAGTAGCTGATGTACTTATTAAAAAAGAAGAACTAATTTCTCTTAATCTATTAATAATGGTGGTAATCTACGATCGCGATTACCTCCTAGAAATAGAAGATTTGGACAAGAAAGAAAAAGAAGAAATTTTCAGAAAAATAGACGAATTTATTAATAATTCATGGGCTTTAACGGCCTTATTCTATTGTAACTTTGATAAACTGAACCTGAAACCGTGGTGGTATAGGTTGATAGTCTATATCTCTAGAAAAAGAAAAGACCCGGCTTTTTTCTTTATTTCAGAATTGAAGTTATCTACCCGAATAACTCGTTTTTTCATGGAAGAAAAGATCTATACTATCGAGGATCTTCTAATCATTATAAAAGATACTCACAGTTCCAAGTGGAAGAGACTTCTACAATCAGAAGATTTCGAATATTTGGCATATTTAGATTTCCTCGAGATCTATGGAACCATACACTATTTTCTTCATTGTTAAAGACAGACAGTCTCCGGGCGCTTCATATTCGCCCGGGTACAGGTGGAATGAAAGAGAATTTCGAATCCGCTTTATATGCGAACAAAAAAGCTATAAGTCGGGTCAAGTAAGTCAGAATATTCATTACAATATTCTGCTGAATCCATTTCTTTTTCTAGGCCTGCCACTTTATCTTTTCTTTTTTAATGCGGTCTGATTTCTCATGTTACGGCTTAGTATTATGTCTTTTAATTATTCGTTTCATGTTAGTAAGTATTTATTTATACTTTACTTTTTAAAATAAAATTTTCGTGAACCCTTCCTATTCTATGCAAAACAAAAATTCACTTTATCTTTATTTAACTAATACTTATGCGACTAAATTCAAATTCAGTGCCATTGATAAGACCGCGCTTGGTAATTTCTTTACCATGGCTCCCTTCCCTCGTTTTTCTATTTTATTAGGTTACAAAAAACGTATTAAATCGAGGGATACAAGAATCTCCGCGAATTTCGATAATTGGGATAATGCCGAGGGGTGGGATGCCCAGGAAGACCCTAGGTGGGATGACTGTGGGTGGCATGCCGGTGATGACGATGATCATGAAAGTCAAAATGAAAAAGAAAATGATCAAGAAAGTGATAATAATCCAGACAATAGAGAAAGGGATCTACTTAACAGACGCATAATTCGATTACTGATCGTTCTATTTATGAAGCCACCCCTTTCGGGAGAACAAAGCAACAGCAACTTATTCGACAAAGTTGAGAATCTAGTTTCTGAAGTCGAAGAAAAAATAAACTTGTTCTTGTTCTTGCAAAAAGGCGACTTACAAAAAGAAAGAATGGCCTTCAACAAGGTAAAAGCCTACCTCAAAGAAATAGAGGAAAAAATGGATTTGGAAGAATCCTTAGGCGTAGAAGAAGGATTCGACTGGTGGGAAACAGACGATTACATTTTTGAACGAGAAAAAGACGACTTCGAAGAAGAATCCGAATGGGAATTTTTTTCCGATTAATAAAAAAAAGGAATCGACTACGAAATTTAAATTTCGTAGTCGATTGCGATTTTAATGGAACGAAAAAAAAAAAAAAAAAATAAAGTCAATAAAAAAAGAAGTTGGGAAATATTTCATGTTATTTAGTAAGCAAAATACAATTATAATCAAAAAAAATAAAACATGGATACTAAAAATCCAATTAGTTGTGTTCCTGGCGATTCTGGTATTGAAGAAAAAAAAGAAGGAAAACTTCTTCAACAAATTGATACTGTTTTGGATATCGGTTTTCCGCCAGACAAGATGCCTAAGGTTTTGAACGCCTTAATTATAAAGGAAAGCTACCCCGGTGGGGTAGGTTATACTTATGTCATTTGCGAAGTCCAGCGTATCCTTGAAAATAATCGAGTTCTCGCTAAAATTTTAATGTCTGCTGGGAAAGAGGGTACTTTAAGGGAAGGGATGGAAGTGTTAGATACAAAAAGTCCTATAAGTGCTCTGAAAGGTAGAACTGAAACGTTTGAAGGTAGCAGCACAACCATGTACATTGGGGAGATTCGCAATCCGGCTTTCGTTAACTGGGAAAAAAAACCACTGGGTAAATTTGACAAATTTATAATAATCTTCATTTTGGCTCAATTCTTTGTCCTAGTCTGTAAAGGAGGGCTAAGATAAATGAAATTACCCAATTTAGCAAAAAATAGAATAATAGAAACTCTTTCTACCGGTAAGTAAACAATTAGAAATTCATGGAAAGTTACAATCCCCACCGCGGAATAGTGCACCTACACGCCTTCGTCGACGTTGTTTTTCGACCGGAAGAGCGAGAGCTAACTATCGAGACTTTGGACTATCCAGACACATACTTCGTGAAATGGTTCACGCATGTTTGTTGCCAGGGGCAACAAGATCAAGTTGGTAAGGATTAAAATATCCCTTCATTTCTATGATCATCGATCATAGAGGGCCCCTTGACTATGTCTGTATAAATAAGTTATTTAATTCATTCGAATTTCATTTAAAATTCGAATGGCTGTTCAATCGAAAAAAAAAAAAATAAAAAAAAAAGGGGGTTTTTTTTATGACGCAAAATAGTTACCAAAAGGATGATCCAGTAAGAGTAGAAAAAAACGTCGGATATGTGGTTAAAATGATTGGTCCAGCCCTAGAAATCGACTTTCCGTCGGGCAAGATGCCAAAGCTTTATAACGCTCTGGTAGTTGAAGGTATAGATAATAACGGGTTACCAATTACTGCGCGATGCCAGGTAATAGCATTCCTAAAAGGCACTAATCGAGTTCTAGCTGATGCTCCTTCATATCGTCATATAACGGTGGGAATGAAAGCAATTGACACGGAAACTTCTTTCTATAATGAAGAGGAGCTAGTAGAAGCTATTTACGACGCAATGCCCCTGACCGTAGTAAAGGGTACACCCCCTTATTTCGGTTTCGATAACCGTGCATTATGCAAACCGATTATGGGTGGTGTTGAAAGTCGGATAATCTGGTGCGCGTTATTACTCTACTACGCGATCCAGTTCTTTAGACGCCGATAATCCGAAATTCGGTTTCGTAGGCGTTTACCCCCGATTCAATCGGGGGATCGAATTGATTATAGAAACATGAGTGTAATTAATCGATTTATTAGTCAACAAGGAAAAATATTATCTAGACGAGTGAATAGATTGAATAGATTGATAGACGAGTGAATAGATTGACCTTGAAACAACAACGATTAATTACTATTGCTATAAAACAAGCTCGTATTTTATCTTCCTTAACTTATAATGAAAATTATAGCCGGAATAGTTATACAATAATCAAGGGGAATTCTGGGTAAAACTTGTTCCTACCGACTGAACAAATGATTATTCATGATTCCATACCGGCTTCAAATTAGAGAAATGTTATGGTAAAACTTCGTTTGAAACGATATGGTAGAAAGCAACGTGCGACTTGAAGGACACGGTCCGTTGTGGATTTTTACACCCACCACTTTATAAAAGAATGAAGGTGCTCTTGGCTCGACATCGGTTGTTCTGTTCCACTAGAACCTCTCCTTTATTTTTTTTTTTGGGGGGGGTTGTAATGTAAATAGTCTATGATGAAGCTCGAGTAGAAAGTATTGATTCATTTCTCAGGGGCAAGGATCTAGGGTTAATGCCAATCAATAAATTGGAACAACTTCGTAAGTATATTTTCGATATGGAAAGGGTTCCAATCGAAAAGGAAAGTTTCTTAGAATTGACAAAACTCTTTCGATACAAAATGTATCGCGTGGAAATCAACCGTTTGTATGATTCTTTGATAAAAGATAGAAAGAAATCACAAAAAAAGGTAGGTTGCTGCCATTTTGAAAGGATTAAAAATCACCGAAGTTATGTGTAAACCCAATGATTTAAAACAAAGAAAAGATAAAGGATCCCAGAACAAGGAAACACCCTTTCAATTGTCTCAATAACTAGACCAGAAAAAAATCCAATACAAATAGATTTGTAAACGAGACAAACAAAAAGGAAAGGGGTTTAAAGACCACTCAAAAAATGAAATGCCTAAAGATTTTCCTTTGAGCTATTTGAGAGTTATTCAACTTGAGTTATGAGTACGAATGGTTTTTTTTGTTTTCAGGAACGAAGAATAAAAAAGGACTTCAATCATAATCTAATTGATTTGATCGTTTTATAGACCAATTTGCCATTTTTATTTTATACAAAAATAGAACTAGGAATCATTTTTTCTCGAGCCGTACGAGGCGAAAACTTCCTATACGTTTCTAGGGGGGGTATTATTCATCTACATCTATCCCAATGAGCCGTCTATCGAATCGTTGCAATTGATGTTCGATCTCGAAGAGAAGGAAGAGATCTTGGGAAAGTGGGTTTTTATGATCCGATAACGAATCAAACTTATTTAAATGTTCCTGCTATTCTATATTTCCTTGAAAAGGGTGCTCAACCTACAGAAACTGTTCAGGATATTTTTAAAAAGGCGGAGATTTTAAAAGAATTTCTCCCTAAATTAAACAAAATTTAATTAAGGAAATACAAAAAGTAAAGAAAGTTTCTATATTCTATACTTTTTGTATTTCCTCTTTTGTTCTATTCTACCTTTTCGAAAGAGAAATCTAAACACTTATCTAAACACTTATGTAACCACTTATCTAAACACTTATTGTTCTATTCTATCTTTTAGAAAGATAGAAAGAGAAATCGAATCACTTATTAATCGAAACGCTTATTGTTTTGTTCTATCTTTTAAAAAGAGAAATCGAATCACTTATTTTATAATCGAAATAATATAGATGAGCAAAAAGATAAATGGAATCACTTATTTTATAACTAAATAATCTAAATAATATCAATAACTATTTTTTAAAACTAAATCATCAATCAAATAAGTATAAATAATGACAATCAAAATAAATAATAAATCTAAGTATAAAAGGAGTCTTTATGAGCCGAATAAATGGCTATGAGAGCTACCCGGAATTTTCCCAAAATAACGACGACAATTGGAATAATCATTTCGAAAAATTGAAAAAAATGTTAGATCGTTTCGAAAATGTTCTAAATAATAGGAAATCCTAAATTGATCCGGTTTTGCAAGATAAACTCATAAAACCCGATTCTACGCAAAATTCCCTCAAGAATTTTCCGTATTTTCCGCATTATTTGCGGATGTTCATCTTCTACTGGATAGAACGCGAGACTTCCAAAAAGTTTCTATTCGTAGAAAAGGAGTTTAATATATTGGACCAATACCGGGATTGGTTCAAAAAATCGCTAATTTTGATTCAAGATGAACATCCGAATCAAAATCTCGAAGAAATGCAGACCGCTGCGGGTGACCTACTAGGCTATGTCACAGCCCTTCGGCATCTGACTCATTACGACTGTATAGCGGGGCATGCACGAAATGCAAACGACCCGGATACTTCTGAAATGGAAAAACTACTTTCGATGGGAGCTGCATATATTCAGCTCTTTACGAAAGCCTTTTTCATTGTCGCCATTTGGAGACAAAAATGGGCGGGCCTAAAGCTACAGTCTATACGGGAGGACGTTTTAGATCAATTCATTACTGAGCTGTTAACCAGCTCAACTCCCGGGCAGATACTACTTCCAGACGAATTAAAGTCGTCTGCCGCTCTTAACGAATTTATTGATATCTTATTCAGATTCGATGAACGTCTCGATGCAGATGAGTAAAATAGCTTGTGCGTTATATAATTATCAATTAGATGCCAAACTATTTTATACATCAATCCTCGCATCTCCTACTACTGGTGGGGTAACAGCTAGTTTTGGTATGTTGGGGAAGGTCGTTATTGCCGAACCCGAGGCCACCATTGCATTTGCGGGTAAAAGAGTAATTGAACAAACGTTGAATATAGAAGTCCCTGAAGGTGTCCAACAGACCGAATTTTTATTCACGCAGGGAGCATTCGATCTAATCCTCCCACGTTTTTATTTAAAAAGAATTCTCCATTTGATATATCTGTTAAACAATTACACTCTTTCCTTTGTTTGATTTATGAATTGGATTCAACCAAGTCAACAAGTAATTGGTAAAATGACTTTTTTAAAAGAAAAAATTGTGGTCGGGAAGGTTAGACCATATATTAATTGGAATATTAATATAAAAATTCCATAGAAAAAGAAATTCGAAATCTATATAGAAGAAAAAGAAAGAAGAAAAAGAAATAATAAAAACTTGGTCCCGGGCATCTACCATTATACCCGCAATGATCGGCCATATTATTGCTATCCATAATGGAAAAGAACATTTACCTATTTATATAACAGATGGTATGGTAGGTCACAAATTGGGAGAATTTGCACCTACTTCGAATTTCCGAAAACATACGAAAGTCGATAAGCGATCTCGTCGTTAATACAAAATATAGATACTTATAATTCATTAGTAGGAGGCGACCCTTATGCTAAGAAAAAAAGTTCGCGTTTTAAGTTTCAGTAGCTACACACTATTTACCACCGCCACCGCTGTGTTAAAGGTGCAATATACAAAGTCTAACTCCATCCCGGGCAATCGAACCATTATTTGTTTAAGAAATTGTTTGAACGAATCTGAGGGCAATCCTGAAGATTCAGAAAATGAAGAAAACGATTCCGAAAATGAAGAAAATTCGAATAATGATGAGAAATTCGAAAAATGGAATGAAATTTTAGATCGTTTCGAAAACGTTCTAAATAGGGAATATGAAATTGATCAAGTTTTCCAAGAGAAACTCATGAAACCCGATTCTACGCAAAATTCCCTCAAGAATTTTCCGTATTTTTCGAATTATTTGCGAATATTCATTTTCTACTGGATAGACCATGAGACTTCCAAGAAGTGGCTATTCATAGACTGTGAATTTTCTATTTGCGAAAGATATCTAGATTGCTTTCGCAAATACATAATTCTGATTCGAGATGAACATCCGAATCAGAATCTCGAGCAAACGCAGAGCACTGCGCGTGACTTCAAGGACCATGTGACATTAAAAATGAAGATGAATCGTCACAACTGTACCGGGCTAAATGCACGAAATGCAAACGACCCGGATACTTCTGAAGTAGAAAAACGACTTTCGATGGGAACAGCATATATTCTGCTCTTTCTCAAAGCGTTTTTCATTGTCGCGATCTGGGAAAAGAAAGTAGGCATATATCAACTGTCTAGGTCTAGGTGGAACCGCAATTTACTAATAGATGAACTTTTAACCAGCCGAACTCCTGCACAAATAATACTTCCAGACGAATTGAAATCTACCGCTCTTATTCAATTTATCGAGATGTTATTCAGGTTCGATGAACATCTCGATTTTTAGAAGTAAATCCTACTTCCAAGGTCTTTGGAAGTAGGATTTTCGAAAGTATATAAGAGGGATCTACCCAAATATATGCAGTTTTTTTCTAAGGTATACTTTTACCTTAGAATAAGGGAATTTAAATCCGATTGATCGTTGTTCGAATTAGATAAGAACAATAATCTAATTGGATTTTTCTATTCAAAAAAAAATAATAAGAAACCTTTCTTTGTCTCTTTCATTTTTTTCTCTTCAATCAAAACAAACAAATAAGCTCTTAATTCTATAGGGTTGAATAAAAATTCGATTGACTTTTTGATATAATTGCTATGCTTAGTGTGTAACTCGTTGGTTTTTTTAGGCTTAGGATTCAAAAAAGATTCCCCATAGTATGAACTAATAACTATAGAACTAATAACCAACTAATCACTTCGCATTATCTGGATCCAAAAAACCAGTCAAGATAGGATATGTTGATCATATCATTGTAGCAACTGAAATCTGTTTTGCATAAACAAAAGAAAAACCAATTGGATTCTAAGCTGTGAAGCAAAATATAGATTTTTGTCTCTTTTTATATCTCCCGAGAATCCCGTTTTGACTAAGAATACCTGTTGGATCGGATTCTAACAAA